AAGAAAATCTGGGCCCTGTTTTCTCAAAACATCAAAACGATCTTGAAAAAGATTACATGGAATCAGACACAAAAAAGGGTAAAAATAAAAAACAATACAAAAGCAACACGGAAGCAGAACTAGATTTGTTCTTGAAACGTTATTTGCTTTTTCAATTGAGATGGAACGATGCTTTGAATCAAAGAATGATCGAAAATATCAAGGTATATTGTCTCCTGCTTCGACTGATAAATCCAACAAAAATGACTATATCATCAATTCAAAGTAGAGAAATGCGTTTGGATATAATGCTGATTCAGGCAAATTTACCTTTTACAGACTTGATGAAGAAGGGGGTATTGATTATCGAACCTATTCGGTTGTCTGTAAAAAATAATGGACAATTTCTTATGTATCAAACCATAGGTATTTCGTTGGTTCATAAAAGTAAACACCAAACTAATCAAAGATACCGAGAACAAAGATATGTTGCTAAAAAGAATTTTGACGAATTCATTCTGCAACCTCAAACTCAAAGAAAAAATACAGAAAAAAATCATTTTGATTTACTTGTTCCTGAAAATATTTTATGGTCTAGACGTCGTAGAGAATTGAGAATTCGAAGTTTTTTTAATTCTTTGAATTGGAATGGTGTCGATAGAAATTCAGTATTTTGCAACGAAACTAATGTAAAAAACTGGAGTCAATTTTTGGATGAAAGGAAACCCCTTTATAAAGATAAAAATGAATTAATTAAATTTAAGTTCTTTCTTTGGCCTAATTATCGATTAGAAGATTTAGCTTGTATGAATCGTTATTGGTTTGATACCAATAATGGTAGCCATTTCAGTATCTTAAGAATACATATGTATCCACGATTGAAAATTAATTGATAGTACTATATACCCTGTCTCGTATAGAGTATCTGAAAGCAAACAAATGCACACATGCCTTGTTTTACATCTCATTCGAATCTAATTCGAGTAGACGATACTAAATCAATAAAATAAGGTATCGATTAGATCTAGAAATGAATCAACAGAATCTTTTTCATTTTAGGATTTTAGGTTTCAATTATTCGATTTTGTGAATGAAAAAAACGTACCTACCACCTTTTTGGATTCCTATCTGAATCAAATTTTCAATTTGATTAATTTATTGGAATTGCTAAAATTAGAGGTTCATAAAGAAATTAAGTCTATATACCACGTTCAAATTACTGGCATTATTATTACTGATCAATAAAATTCGAAAAAATCCATATCTGTAAAATAAAGAAAGGGGAAATTCATTTATGGTAAAAAATTCGGTCATTTCAGTTATTTCTCAAGAAGAAAAGAAAGGATCTGTTGAATTTCAAGTATTCAATTTCACCAATAAGATACGGAGACTTACTTCACATTTAGAATTGCACAAAAAAGACTATTTATCTCAGAGAGGTTTGAAGAAAATTTTGGGAAAACGTCAACGACTGCTAGCTTATTTGGCAAAAAAAAATAGAGTACGTTATAAAGAATTAATTAATCAGTTGGACATTCGAGAGACAAAAACTCGTTAATTTGATTAAATTAATTTGAAGAGTTATTTCATTTTCACTTATATGTTTCGATTAAATTTTGATGAACTTCTTTTCACTTTCAGTAATTCATGGAAGAATGAATCGTTAAAAAACTTATGACTGCACCAACTACAAGAAAAGACCTCATGATAGTCAATATGGGGCCTCAGCACCCATCAATGCACGGTGTTCTTCGACTCATCGTTACTCTAGATGGTGAAGATGTTGTCGACTGCGAACCAATATTGGGTTATTTACATAGAGGGATGGAGAAAATTGCAGAAAACCGAACAATTATACAATATTTGCCTTATGTAACACGTTGGGATTATTTAGCGACTATGTTCACAGAAGCAATAACCATAAATGGACCCGAACAATTAGGCAATATTCAAGTACCTAAAAGGGCTAGCTATATCAGAGTCATTATGTTGGAGTTGAGTCGGATAGCTTCTCATTTATTATGGCTCGGTCCTTTTATGGCGGATATTGGTGCGCAGACCCCTTTCTTCTATATTTTTCGAGAAAGAGAATTGATATATGACCTATTCGAAGCGGCCACCGGTATGCGAATGATGCATAATTATTTTCGTATTGGAGGAGTGGCTGCCGATCTACCCTATGGCTGGATAGATAAATGTTTGGATTTTTGTGATTATTTTTTAACAGGGGTTGCTGAGTATCAAAAACTTATTACCCGGAATCCCATTTTTTTAGAACGAGTTGAAGGCGTAGGAATTATTGGGAGAGACGAGGCATTAAATTGGGGTTTATCGGGACCAATGCTACGAGCTTCCGGAATAGAATGGGATCTTCGTAAAGTTGATCATTATGAGTCTTACGACGAATTTGATTGGCAGGTTCAATGGCAACGAGAAGGGGATTCATTAGCTCGTTATTTAGTACGAATCAGTGAAATGACAGAATCCATAAAGATTATCCAACAGGCTCTGGAAGGAATTCCAGGAGGGCCTTACGAAAATTTAGAAATCCGACGTTTTGACAGATTAAAAGATCCTGAATGGAATGATTTTGAATATCGGTTTATTAGTAAAAAACCTTCTCCAACTTTTGAATTGTCGAAACAAGAACTTTATGTAAGAGTTGAAGCCCCAAAAGGAGAATTGGGAATTTTTCTGATAGGAGATCAGAGCGTTTTTCCTTGGAGATGGAAAATTCGCCCACCAGGTTTTATCAATTTGCAAATTCTTCCTCAGTTAGTTAAAAGAATGAAATTGGCTGATATTATGACAATACTAGGTAGCATAGATATCATTATGGGAGAAGTTGATCGTTGAAATGATAATTGATACAACAGAAATAGAGACTATCAATTCTTTTTCCAAATTGGAATCCTTAAAAGAAGTCTATGGGATCATATGGATGCTTGTCCCTATTTTGACTCTTGTATTAGGAATCACAATAGGTGTACTAGTAATTGTTTGGTTAGAAAGAGAAATATCTGCAGGAATACAACAACGTATCGGACCTGAATATGCCGGCCCTTTAGGAATTCTTCAAGCTCTAGCAGATGGGACAAAACTACTTTTGAAAGAGAACCTTATTCCATCGACAGGAGATACTCGTTTATTCAGTATCGGACCATCCATAGCAGTAATATCTATCTTTCTAAGTTATTCAGTAATTCCTTTTGGTGATCACCTTGTTCTAGCCGATCTTAGTATTGGTGTTTTTTTATGGATTGCCATTTCCAGTATTGCTCCCGTTGGACTTCTTATGTCGGGGTATGGATCAAATAATAAATATTCCTTTTTAGGTGGTCTACGGGCAGCTGCTCAATCAATTAGTTATGAAATACCATTAGCTCTATGTGTGTTATCAATCTCTCTACGTGTGATTCGTTGAGACCTAAAATTTCTCCAAATTCTTTTCTTTCTAGAAACAAGGATAAAAAGATTTGATTGACTATATATATTGTTCTTCAGCATTTGAGTTGATGAACTAAACCAGATAGTTATATGAGTGAAAGAAAACGGCTTCTAAATTTGCAGTAAAAAAGTTGAGTCTCATTTCCTATGTACAAGAATCAAATGGTGAAAAAAGGAAACATAAGCAATAGAGATTGTTTACCCCAAGATTCGTGAATTATCATGATAACTTGAAGCGGGTTCAAAAGATCAACTGTATGGAGTTTTTACTGTCTATTACCATAGATAGATTTCCACAACAGGAGGTTTGTTTTTGAAAGAAAAAATGAGTGGATGGTTAGGAAGACCAAGATACACAAAGGATTAGTAATTGAGATTATGTAAGTTATCCAAGAGGATATTTCTGTACATAAAAGGAATTCAAATTGGGGCTTTACGTTCGTAGAAATGATCAAGAAGTACTCCCCATGATTCTGATCCAGAGTATGTTCCTATCCACTGAGTAAGTAAATAACTATCAAGAACGAAGTAATCTTTTACTTTGGTTAAAGGCCCTTTTTCTGAGAAAGGAGAATAGGAATGAAATAAAAAAAAATAGAAATAGAAAGAAAATAATCTAATTGCAAAAGCAAAAAGGAGGGATGTCTTTGTTTTCTTCCTTTTTTCTTTTTTTGTTTTTATTCTTTCTTTCCTATAATTCAATTTTGATTTCTATTTAGAAAGAGAAAATTTTTGTCATGATTCATGAACTAATGGACTCTCTCATTTTTTTCGTAATTGAAAATTCGAGGTTGAAATGTATATGTGATATTGCTATAAAGCACATTTTTTTTAATGATAAGGTTATTAATCAACAAAGCAAAATTAAAATTCGTAAAAGATGAGATAAATTCAGAAGCACTTATTTATTAGTTTTAAATATAGCAGACAGAATTCCATTGGTCTAATTTGGGACCTTAGGATAGATTTTGACTCTATCTGACAAACATATCAAGATAAAGAATAGGAAAGGGCCCTTAGATTTATTTGTGACCTCTGAGGAGCCGTATGAGGTGAAAATCTCACGTACGGTTCTGTAATAGCGATGGGCACAGTGATGTTATCATCGACTATGATTATCTAACAGTTCAAGTACAGTTGATATAGTGGAAGCGCAGTCAAAATATGGTTTTTGGGGGTGGAATTTGTGGCGTCAACCCATCGGGTTTATCGTTTTTCTAATTTCGTCTCTCGCCGAGTGTGAAAGATTACCTTTTGATTTACCAGAAGCAGAAGAAGAATTAGTAGCAGGGTATCAAACCGAATATTCAGGTATTAAATTTGGTTTATTTTACATTGCTTCATATCTAAATCTACTAGTTTCTTCATTATTTGTAACAGTTCTTTACTTGGGAGGTTGGAATCTTTCTATTCCGTACATATTTGTTCCTGAGCTATTTGGCATAAATAAAAGGGGTAAAGTCTTTGGAACACTAATTGGTCTCTTTATCACATTAGCCAAAACTTATTTGTTTTTGTTCATTCCTATTGCAACAAGATGGACTTTACCGAGGCTGAGAATGGACCAACTATTA